GTAAATGTAGCTTAATTACAAAAGCAAGGCACTGAAAATGCCTAGATGAATTTATATAATTCCATTAACATAAAGGTTTGGTCCTGGCCTTTTTATTAGTTGATAGTAAAATTATACATGCAAGTCTCAGCAACCCTGTGAGAATACCCTTTAAATCTATAAGATCAAAAGGAGTGGATATCAAGCACGCCATTAGGCAGCTAATAACATCTTGCTAAGCCACACCCCCACGGGTTACAGCAGTAACAAAAATTTAGCAATTAACGAAAGTTAGACTAAGTTATACTATTATAGGGTTGGTAAATTTCGTGCCAGCCACCGCGGTCATACGATTAACCCAAACTAATAAATATCGGCGTAAAGCGTGCTCATGGATAAAAATTAATAATAAAGATAAATTACTTCTACACTGTAAAAAGTTATAGAATTACTGAAAATAAACTACGAAAGTGACTTTACTATGCCTTATAGCACGATAGCTAAGACACAAACTGGGATTAGATACCCCACTATGCTTAGCCCTAAACCTTAATAATTTTAAACAAAATTATTCGCCAGAGAACTACTAGCAATAGCTTAAAACTTAAAGGACTTGGCGGTGCTTTATATCCACCTAGAGGAGCCTGTTATATAATCGATAAACCCCGATATACCTCACCACTACTTGCTAATTCAGTCTATATACCGCCATCTTCAGCAAACCCTTAAAAGGTGAAATAGTAAGCTTAATAATTTCCATAAAAACGTTAGGTCAAGGTGTAGCCTATGTAGTGGAACTCAATGGGCTACATTTTCTGACCCAGAATATTTTACGGATATTTTCATGAAATTGAAAATTAAAGGAGGATTTAGTAGTAAACTAAGAATAGAGAGCTTAGTTGAATTAGGCCATGAAGCACGTACACACCGCCCGTCACCCTCCTCAAGTATATAAATTATTTTAACCATATTACCTTATAATAAACTACAAGAGGAGATAAGTCGTAACAAGGTAAGCATACTGGAAAGTGTGCTTGGAAAACCCAAAGTGTAGCTTAAATAAAGCATCTGGCTTACACCCAGAAGATTTCAACTCACACTGACCACTTTGAACTAATCCTAGCCTAATTAAACCACCACTAAATTATTTAATATTAATAAATTAAAACATTTATCTACTTTAAAGTATAGGAGATAGAAATTTAACACTAGAGCTATAGAGATAGTACCGCAAGGGAAAGATGAAAGATAAATTAAAAGTAATAAACAGCAAAGATTAACCCTTTTACCTTTTGCATAATGAATTAACTAGACTAATTTGACAAAGAGACCTTAAGCCAAACCCCCCGAAACCAGACGAGCTACTTGAGAGCAGTCTTTTGGACCAACTCATCTATGTGGCAAAATAGTGAGAAGACTTTTAAGTAGAGGTGAAAAGCCAATCGAGCCTGGTGATAGCTGGTTACCCAGAAAAAGAATTTAAGTTCAACCTAAGATCTACCAAAAAAGATTAATCAACACCCTATGTAAATCTTAGTTTTAGTCAAAAGAGGTACAGCTCTTTTGACAAAGGATTCAACCTTAATTAGAGAGTAAGAAAAAATTTTACCATAGTTGGCCTAAAAGCAGCCATCAATTAAGAAAGCGTTCAAGCTCAACATAAAATTATTAATAATCCCACAAATCTAAGCAAACTCCTAATACAAATACTGGGTCAATCTATAAACTTATAGAAGAGTTAATGTTAATATAAGTAACAAGAAATATATTCTCCACGCACACCTTTATTTCAGATCTAATAATAACTGATAATTAACAAATAAATAGAATCACACACCCAATAAACCTATCTATTATAAATATTGTTGATCCAACACAGGAGTGCACTACAGGAAAGATTTAAAGAGATAAAAGGAACTCGGCAAACACAAATCCCGCCTGTTTACCAAAAACATCACCTCTAGCATAACTAGTATTAGAGGCACTGCCTGCCCAGTGACACACGTTTAACGGCCGCGGTACTCTGACCGTGCAAAGGTAGCATAATCATTTGTTCTTTAATTAAGGACTTGTATGAATGGCCACACGAGGATTTAACTGTCTCTTATCTCTAATCAGTGAAATTGACCTTCCCGTGAAGAGGCGGGAATAAATATATAAGACGAGAAGACCCTATGGAGCTTCAATTAATTAACTCACTAACTTATATAATTTAACCGACAGGAACAAAATAAAATTAAACTGAGTTAATAATTTCGGTTGGGGTGACCTCGGAGCACAACAAAACCTCCGAATGATAAACATCTAGACTTACAAGTCAAAATTTAAATCAATTATTGACCCAACAAATTGATCAACGGACCAAGTTACCCTAGGGATAACAGCGCAATCCTGTTATAGAGTCCATATCGACAACAGGGTTTACGACCTCGATGTTGGATCAGGACATCCCAATGGTGCAGCAGCTATTAAAGGTTCGTTTGTTCAACGATTAAAGTCCTACGTGATCTGAGTTCAGACCGGAGCAATCCAGGTCGGTTTCTATCTATATGATTATTTCTCCCAGTACGAAAGGACAAGAGAAATGAGGCCTACTCCACTAGAGCGCCTTAACAACAAATTATGAAATAATCTTAATTACTTAAATAATATAATTAAGCCCTAGAACAGGGTTAGTTAAGATGGCAGAGCCAGGTAATTGCATAAAACTTAAACCTTTATAATCAGAGGTTCAATTCCTCTTCTTAACAGTGTTCCTCATTAACCTTCTATCTATAATTATCCCTATCCTACTAGCCGTCGCATTCCTAACACTAATTGAACGTAAAGTATTAGGTTATATGCAACTTCGCAAAGGACCAAACATTGTAGGTCCATACGGATTACTTCAACCAATTGCAGATGCTATAAAACTATTTACCAAAGAACCTCTACGACCACAAACCTCATCCATCCTCATATTTATCCTAGCTCCTATTCTAGCCCTAACACTAGCCCTAACAATATGAATTCCACTTCCAATACCTTCCTCATTAATTAATATAAACCTCAGCCTATTATTTATCCTAGCAACATCAAGCCTAGCAGTCTATTCAATTCTATGATCAGGATGAGCCTCCAACTCAAAATACGCCCTCATTGGAGCCCTACGCGCAGTAGCCCAAACAATCTCCTATGAAGTCTCACTTGCTATTATCCTACTATCAGTGATACTACTTAATGGTTCATTTACATTAACTTCCCTCATTCAAACTCAAGAACATATCTGATTAATCTTCCCAACCTGACCTCTAGCTATAATATGATTCATCTCAACATTAGCAGAAACTAATCGAGCTCCTTTCGACTTAACAGAAGGAGAATCAGAACTAGTCTCTGGTTTTAACGTAGAATACGCCGCAGGCCCATTCGCACTATTCTTCCTAGCAGAATATGCTAATATTATCCTCATAAATGCTTTAACAACAACACTATTCCTAGGCGCATATCACAGCCCACTAATCCCAGAAGCCTATACAACAAACTTTATAGTCAAAACCATACTATTAACAATTAGCTTTTTATGAGTTCGAGCATCTTATCCACGCTTCCGATACGATCAACTAATGCACCTTCTATGAAAAAATTTTCTTCCCCTAACCCTAGCCATATGTATAATTTATGTATCCATACCTGTAATACTAGCAAGTATCCCACCACAAACATAGAAATATGTCTGACAATAGAGTTACTTTGATAGAGTAAAACATAGAGGTTCAAATCCCCTTATTTCTAGAATTTTAGGACTCGAACCTAAACCTAAGAATTCAAAAATCTTCGTGCTACCATATACACCATATTCTAGTAAGGTCAGCTAAATAAGCTATCGGGCCCATACCCCGAAAATGTTGGTTTACATCCTTCCCGTACTAATTAACCCAATTATCTTCATTACTATTCTACTAACACTTATTTTAGGAACAGTAATCACTATAATCAGCTCCAACTGACTAATGGCCTGAATAGGACTAGAAATCAACATATTCGCCATTATCCCTTTAATTATTAAACAACACAACCCACGCTCAATTGAAGCCGCAACAAAATATTTCCTAACCCAAGCAACAGCCTCTATAATCTTACTACTAGCAGCCCTAATAAACTTCATATATTCAGGCCAATGAACCATTATAAACTTTACAAACTCCATACCCCCTTTCCTAGCACTAATAGCATTAACCATAAAACTAGGAATAGCCCCATTCCACTTCTGAGTCCCAGAAGTAACACAAGGCTCCCACCTTACCTCAGCAGCAATTTTATTAACCTGACAAAAACTAGCTCCACTATCCATTCTTTACCAAATTTTCCCATCAATTAACCACAACCTACTCTTATATTCAGGAATCTTATCCATTATTTTAGGTGGCTGAGGGGGACTTAATCAAACCCAATTACGAAAAATCCTAGCCTACTCTTCAATCGCCCATATAGGCTGAATGGCAATCATCATCTCATACGAACCTTCCCTAATATTACTCAACCTAATTATCTATATCCTTATAACTCTATCTTCATTTATACTCCTAATTGGAAACTCTAACACTTCCACCGCTTCCCTAGCTATTATATCAAACAAAACACCACTAACAATAATTATACTAATAGGAGTATTACTATCACTAGGAGGCTTGCCTCCACTATCAGGATTCATACCAAAATGACTTATCATTCAAGAAATAACAAAAAACAACAGCATTATTCTACCACTTATCATAGCAATACTAGCATTACTCAACCTTTACTTCTATATACGACTAATCTATTCATCAGCCCTAACAATATTTCCCTCCAACAACAACATAAAAATAAAATGAAAATACACTAACTTATCATACTCAACTTTATTACCAACTATATTTACCCTATCCATACTTTCATTGCCACTGACCCCTATAATAAATCTACTACTTTAGGGGTTTAGGTTCATTCAGACCAAAAGCCTTCAAAGCTTTAAGAAAGTGATATCACTTAACCCCTGACTAAGGACTGTAAGATTATATTCCTACATCAACTGAACGCAAATCAGACACTTTAATTAAGCTAAGCCCTTACTAGATTGGCAGGCTTTAAACCTACGAAATTTTAGTTAACAGCTAAATACCCTAATAACTGGCTTCAATCTACTTCTCCCGCCTTAAAAAGGGGGAGAAAGGCGGGAGAAGCCCCGGCAGTTTGTCGACTACTTCCCCGAATTTGCAATTCGGTATGATAACACCTCAGGGCCTGGTAAAAAGAGGACTTTACCTCTGTGATTAGATTTACAGTCTAATGCCTACTCAGCCATTTTACCCCTAAATTACCAATGTTCATTAATCGTTGACTATTTTCTACTAATCATAAAGACATCGGAACCCTATATCTACTATTTGGCGCTTGAGCAGGAATAGTAGGTACTGCACTCAGCCTTCTAATTCGGGCTGAACTAGGACAACCTGGTGCACTATTAGGTGATGATCAAATCTACAATGTTATTGTCACAGCCCATGCCTTCGTAATAATTTTCTTTATAGTTATACCCATCATAATTGGTGGGTTCGGAAACTGGCTAGTCCCATTAATAATCGGCGCCCCTGATATAGCCTTTCCACGAATAAATAACATGAGCTTCTGGCTTCTGCCACCTTCATTCTTACTTTTATTAGCCTCCTCTATAGTAGAAGCAGGTGCCGGAACAGGATGAACTGTATACCCTCCTTTAGCAGGTAATCTTGCTCACGCGGGAGCTTCAGTTGACTTAGCTATTTTCTCATTACACTTAGCAGGAGTATCATCAATTTTAGGTGCTATCAATTTTATCACTACTATTATTAATATAAAACCCCCTGCTATATCCCAATATCAAACCCCCTTATTTGTTTGATCTGTCCTAATTACAGCAGTATTACTACTATTATCACTCCCAGTATTAGCCGCAGGGATTACTATGCTATTAACTGATCGAAATATTAATACAACCTTCTTTGACCCAGCTGGAGGTGGAGATCCAATCCTCTACCAACACTTATTTTGATTCTTTGGACACCCAGAAGTATACATTCTAATTCTCCCAGGTTTTGGTATCATCTCTCACATCGTTACATACTACTCTGGTAAAAAAGAACCTTTTGGATATATAGGAATAGTATGAGCCATAATATCTATTGGATTTCTTGGATTTATTGTTTGAGCTCACCATATATTTACTGTAGGATTAGATGTAGACACACGAGCCTATTTTACTTCAGCAACAATAATTATCGCTATTCCAACAGGCGTCAAAGTTTTTAGTTGATTAGCTACCTTGCATGGGGGAAATATTAAATGATCCCCTGCAATACTCTGAGCACTCGGTTTCATCTTCCTATTTACTATTGGAGGCCTAACAGGAATCGTTCTAGCAAATTCATCACTTGACATTGTACTACACGATACTTACTATGTTGTCGCACACTTTCATTATGTACTATCAATGGGTGCTGTATTCGCTATCATAGGAGGCTTTGTCCATTGATTTCCATTATTCACAGGTTATACTCTTCACTCTACATGAGCTAAAATCCACTTCATTATTATATTTGTTGGAGTAAACTTAACATTCTTCCCTCAACATTTCCTAGGATTATCAGGTATACCACGACGTTATTCAGACTACCCAGATGCATATACCACATGAAATACAGTATCCTCAATAGGATCATTCATCTCTTTAACAGCAGTAATCTTAATAATCTTCATTGTATGAGAAGCATTCGCATCAAAACGTGAAGTAATAACAGTTGAATTAACCACTACTAACATTGAATGAATTAATGGATGTCCCCCACCATATCATACATTTGAGGAACCTACATATATCAAAGCTTAACAAGAAAGGAAGGAATCGAACCCCCATAAACTGGTTTCAAGCCAATCCCATAACCACTATGACTTTCTTAATAAGAGGCTTTAGTAAAATTATTACATAACTTTGTCAAAGTTAAATTATAAGTTTAAATCTTATACCCCTCTATGGCATACCCATTCCAAATAGGTTTTCAAGACGCCTCATCCCCAATTATAGAAGAACTACTACATTTTCATGACCATACCTTAATAATCGTATTCCTTATTAGTTCCTTAGTCCTTTATATCATCTCCCTTATACTAACCACTAAACTTACTCATACTAATACCATAGATGCCCAAGAAGTAGAAACTATTTGAACAATCCTCCCAGCCATTATTCTTATCTTAATTGCACTACCATCTCTACGTATCCTATACATGATAGACGAAATTAATAATCCATCATTAACAGTAAAAACTATAGGTCATCAATGATACTGAAGTTATGAATATACAGACTACAATGATTTATCTTTCGACTCCTATATAATCCCAACAAACGATTTAAATCCCGGCGAACTACGCCTATTAGAAGTTGACAATCGAGTTGTATTACCTATAGAATTATCTATTCGTATATTAATCTCTTCAGAAGATGTACTTCATTCATGAGCAGTTCCTTCCCTTGGACTAAAAACCGATGCAATTCCAGGTCGACTAAATCAAGCAACCCTTACATCCACACGCCCAGGCCTATATTACGGACAATGCTCAGAAATCTGTGGCTCAAATCACAGCTTCATACCAATTGTACTAGAAATAGTCCCACTAAAACATTTCGAAAACTGATCTTCTACAATAACTTAATCCACTGAGAAGCTAAATACTAAGCATTAACCTTTTAAGTTAAAGACTGAGAGTTTAATCTCTCCTCAATGAAATGCCACAATTAGATACAAACACATGATTTATTACAATTATTTCTGCCACCTTAACACTATTTATTCTATTCCAAATTAATTTCTCAAAACTAACTTTTTACCTAGAACCAGAACCTAAACTACTAAAATCTACAGAACATAAAAATCCTTGAGAAACAAAATGAACGAAAATTTATTTGCCTCATTCATCACTCCCACATTAATAGGACTACCAATTGTTCTACTAATTATTGCTTTTCCCACTATTATATTCCCTTCATCTAAACGACTAATTCCTAATCGCCTAGTCTCATTCCAACAATGATTAATCTCATTAATTCTTAAACAAATAATGGCAATACACAATATTAAAGGTCGAACTTGATCCCTAATACTTATATCATTAATTCTATTTATTGGATCAACAAACCTACTAGGACTTCTACCCCATTCATTTACACCTACCACCCAATTGTCTATAAATCTAGGAATAGCAATCCCACTATGAGCTGGAGCCGTAATCACAGGATTCCGACACAAAACCAAAGCTTCCCTAGCACATTTTCTTCCTCAAGGCACCCCAATCCCACTAATCCCCATACTAATCATTATTGAGACTATCAGCCTATTCATTCAACCAATAGCTCTAGCCGTCCGACTAACCGCCAATATTACTGCGGGTCATTTATTAATTCACCTAATCGGAGGAGCCACTCTAGTACTTATATCCATTAGTATACCTACAGCAATTATTACGTTTATCATCTTACTACTTCTCACCGTACTGGAATTTGCAGTAGCCCTAATTCAAGCTTACGTATTTACTCTTCTAGTAAGCCTATACTTACATGACAATACCTAATGACACACCAAACTCATGCTTATCACATAGTAAACCCCAGCCCCTGACCATTAACAGGAGCCCTATCAGCTCTTCTTCTAACATCAGGAACAATCATATGATTCCATTATAACTCTATAATCCTAATAACCATAGGATTAGTATCAATACTTCTAACAATATATCAATGATGACGAGATATTATCCGAGAAGGAACATTCCAAGGACATCACACACCTATTGTACAGAAAGGCTTACGATACGGTATGATCCTATTTATTATCTCAGAAGTATTTTTCTTTGCCGGGTTTTTCTGAGCCTTCTATCACTCTAGCCTAGCTCCTACTCCAGAATTAGGAGGCTGCTGACCCCCTACAGGTATTACACCACTTAACCCACTAGAAATTCCACTACTAAATACTTCTATCTTACTAGCCTCAGGTGTTACCATTACCTGAGCCCACCACAGTCTTATAGAAGGTAATCGTACCCAAATAATTCAAGCTCTATTCATTACCATTGCCCTAGGAGTCTATTTTACACTTCTTCAAGCTTCAGAATATTATGAAACCCCCTTTACCATCGCTGACGGTGTTTACGGATCAACTTTCTTTATAGCAACCGGTTTCCACGGTCTACACGTTATTATTGGCTCTACTTTCCTTATAGTCTGCTTCTTTCGTCAACTAAAATTCCACTTCACATCTAATCACCACTTCGGGTTTGAAGCTGCTGCCTGATATTGACACTTCGTAGATGTAGTATGACTTTTCCTATATATCTCAATTTATTGATGAGGCTCATATTCTTTTAATATAAATAATATAGTTGACTTCCAATCAATAAATTCTGGTCAACCCCAGAAAAGAATAATTAACCTAATAATCACCCTATTCATTAACTCTTCGATTGCAATACTACTAGTATTAATCGCATTTTGATTACCTCAACTAAATATTTACTCAGAAAAAGCAAGCCCTTATGAATGTGGGTTTGACCCTATAGGATCAGCACGCCTTCCTTTCTCTATAAAATTTTTCCTTGTAGCAATCACATTCCTATTATTTGATTTAGAAATCGCACTACTATTACCCTTACCATGGGCTATTCAAGCAGGAAACCTTAAACTTATACTAACAATAGCCCTTATCCTAATCACCCTATTAGCCCTAGGCCTGGCATACGAATGAGTACAAAAAGGCCTTGAATGAATCGAATATGATAATTAGTTTAAATTAAAACAAATGATTTCGACTCATTAAATTATGCTCATACATAATTATCAAAATGTCACCTATCTTAATTAATATATTACTAGCATTTACCATCTCCCTCATCGGACTACTAATTTACCGATCCCACATAATATCTTCCCTTCTATGTCTAGAAGGTATAATACTATCACTTTTTATTTTAACATCTACACTAGCCCTAACAATGCATTTCACCCTAATAACTATAATACCTATTATTTTACTAGTTTTCGCTGCTTGTGAAGCGGCAATTGGCCTTTCACTCTTAGTTATAGTTTCCAACACCTATGGCTTAGATTACGTCCAAAATCTTAACCTACTCCAATGCTAAAAATCATTATTCCTACTATAATATTACTCCCCTTAACATGATACTCAAAAAAGAGCATAATCTGAATTAACGTAACTTCTTACAGCTTCATAATCAACCTAGCTGCTCTACCTCTACTTAATCAAACTATAGATATAACCCTTAACACATCACTACTTTTTTCATCCGATTCCTTATCAACACCACTACTAATTCTAACTACATGACTCCTCCCATTAATATTAATGGCAAGTCAATTTCACTTAAATACAGAATCCGAACTACGAAAAAAGACTTATATCTCCATACTTATTACGCTACAAATTTTCCTAATTATAACATTCACAGCTTCCGAACTAATTATATTCTATATTCTATTTGAAGCCACCCTAATCCCAACTCTCATCCTAATCACCCGATGAGGGAACCAAACTGAACGTCTAAACGCTGGCCTATACTTTTTATTCTACACATTAGCAGGATCCCTCCCATTATTAGTAGCTCTTACCTACCTACAAAATAACCTAGGCTCCCTAAACATTTTACTAATCCAATTTATCACTCAACCAATATCACCATCTATCTCTTCCAACTTCTTATGATTAGCCTGTATACTAGCATTCATAGTAAAGATACCATTATACGGCCTCCACCTATGATTACCCAAGGCACATGTAGAAGCCCCTATCGCTGGATCTATAGTCCTTGCCGCCATCCTCCTTAAACTAGGAGGTTATGGAATAATACGAATCACGATCCTAATCGACCCCTTAAACTACTCAATAGCATTTCCTTTCCTAATGCTATCTCTATGAGGAATAGTAATAACCAGCCTTATCTGCCTGCGCCAAACAGACTTAAAATCCCTAATTGCATACTCATCAGTTAGCCATATAGCACTAGTAATCGTAGCCATCCTCATTCAAACCCCATGAGGATTTATAGGCGCAACAACCCTAATAATCGCCCATGGCCTAACATCCTCCATACTATTCTGCTTAGCTAATACTAATTATGAACGAATTCACAGCCGAACTATAATTCTAGCTCGAGGCTTACAATCAATTATTCCACTAATAGCACTATGATGATTCACCGCTTCCCTAATAAACCTAGCTTTACCCCCATCAATCAACTTCATTGGAGAACTATTCATTACCCTATCCATATTTTCATGATCTAAACTCTCCCTTTTATTAATAGGGCTAAATATACTAATCACAGCTCTTTACTCACTATACATACTTATTACCACTCAACGAGGAAAACCCTCATTTCATATTAATTCAATCAAACCAACCTTCACTCGAGAACACACTCTAATAACATTACATATTCTCCCATTAATCCTACTATCTGTTAACCCAAAACTCATCCTAGGTACTATATACTGTAAATATAGTTTAAACAAAACATTAGATTGTGAATCTAATAATAGAAATTGATACCTTCTTATTTACCAAGGAAAGAATTAAGAACTGCTAACTCTTTATACCATGCCTAAAACCATGGCTTCCTTAACTTTTAAAGGATAGTAGTAATCCATTGGTCTTAGGAACCAAAAAATTGGTGCAACTCCAAATAAAAGTAATAAATCTCACCCCTACATTCACCCTAATAGTATTCATTATTCTAATTATCCCGATTATTATATCAACCACACACATTTACCAAACCAAACTTTACCCACAGTACATTAAAACAGCAATTTCATATGCATTCACTATCAGCATAATTCCAGCCTTAACATTCATCAATTCAAATCAAGAAATTATAATTTCCAACTGACATTGAATTACAATCAACTCTATAAAAATCACACTTAGTTTCAAACTAGATTACTTTTCACTAATCTTCATTCCAGTAGCACTATTCGTAACATGATCAATTATAGAATTCTCTATTTGATACATAGAAATAGACCCTAACATCAACCGATTCTTCAAATATCTACTAACTTTCCTAATCACAATAATTATCCTAGTTACAGCCAACAACCTGTTCCAACTATTCATTGGCTGGGAGGGAGTTGGAATTATATCATTCCTACTTATTGGCTGATGATATGCACGAACAGACGCTAACACCGCAGCCTTACAAGCTATCCTATACAATCGTATTGGAGATATCGGGTTTATTCTAACTATAGCATGATTCCTCATTCACTCTAATTCATGAGACTTACAACAAATCATAATAACCTCTACAGAAACTAACACTCTACCCCTATTAGGTCTTCTACTAGCCGCAACAGGAAAATCTGCCCAATTCGGCCTTCATCCATGACTACCATCAGCAATAGAAGGCCCAACACCAGTCTCAGCCCTACTACATTCAAGCACAATAGTTGTAGCAGGAATCTTTCTACTAGTACGATTCCACTCACTATTAGAAAACAACAAAACTATTCTAACACTTATACTATGCCTAGGTGCTCTAACAACCCTATTTACAGCAATCTGTGCACTTACACAAAACGATATTAAAAAAATTGTTGCATTCTCAACATCAAGTCAACTAGGCCTAATAATAGTCACACTAGGAATCAACCAACCTTACTTAGCATTCCTACACATCTGCACCCACGCATTCTTTAAAGCCATACTCTTTATATGCTCAGGAGCAATCATCCACAGCTTAAATGACGAACAAGACATCCGAAAAATAGGTGGCCTTTACAAACCTTTACCACTAACATCCTCCGCACTAATTATTGGTAGCTTAGCCCTAACAGGCACCCCATTCTTGACAGGATTCTACTCCAAAGACCTTATTATTGAAGCAGCAAATACATCCTACATCAACGCCTGAGCCCTATCACTTACCTTAATCGCAACTTCCATAACAGCTATCTACAGCTCTCGAATTATCTTTTATGCTTTAATAGGCCAACCACGATCAACCACACTTATCTTAATTAATGAAAATAACCCATCTCTAATCAACGCCATTAAACGATTAATATTCGGCAGCATCTTTGCAGGTTTCATCCTATCAAACAGCATCAACCCAACAACTATCCCACAAATAACAATACCTATTTACCTTAAACTAACCGCCCTATCTGTTACCCTACTAGGCTTTATACTGGCAATAGAACTTAACCAAATAACACTCTACCTTAAATTCAACTACCCTTCTAACACCTTTAAATTCTCAAATATACTAGGATTCTACCCCCAAATTATACACCGCCTATACCCATTCCACAGCCTAAACATCAGCCAAAATATCTCATCAAACATTATCGACTTAACATGACTGGAAAAAACAATACCAAAAAACCTAGCAAATTATAACCTCATAGCAGCTACTATAACCTCAAACCAAAAAGGCATAATCAAATTCTACTTCATATCTTTCCTTATTTCCCTTTGCCTAGCCTTAACATTCTTACTTTAACGCCCACGAGTAATCTCAATAACAATAAATACACTGACAAATAAAGCTCACCCAGCCATAATTATTATTCAACTACCATAATTATATAAAGAAGATGCTCCTACATAATCCTCACGCACTAAATTAAGATCCTCAATACTATAAATTGATCAATCAATTGATCCTACAAAATCACAAACATAATTTCCACCAAAACCACCAACCAATAAAACTACAACTACTAACTCTATCAACACACCAATGATCATAGCCATTATAATAACTATATTTGATCCCCAAGCCTCAGGATACTCTTCAGTAGCCATTGCCGTAGTATACCCAAATACCACTAATATCCCACCCAAATAAACTAAAAATACTATCAAACCTAAAAAAGACCCACCATAATAAACCACAATTCCACAACCAAGCCCACCACTAACAATCAAACCCAACCCACCATATACAGGAGAAGGTTTAGAAGAAAAACTAATAAACCCAACCACAAGTATTACACTCAACATAAAAAGTAAATAAACCATAATTCCTGCACGGATTAAACCCCATGACCTGTGATATGAAAAACCACTGTTGTTATTCAACTACAAGAACCTAATGACCAACATCCGTAAAACCCACCCATTACTTAAAATCATCAACCACTCCTTCATTGACCTCCCAGCACCATCTAACATTTCCGCATGATGAAACTTCGGCTCACTACTAGGCCTTTGCTTAATTATTCAAATCCTTACAGGATTATTCCTAGCAATACATTATACATCAGATACATCAACTGCATTTTCATCAGTCACCCATATTTGCCGAGACGTAAACAACGGATGATTAATCCGATATCTTCACGCCAACGGTGCTTCCATGTTCTTTATCTGCTTATTCACACACGTAGGACGAGGAATCTATTATGGATCCTACCTATTCCTAGAAACATGAAACATCGGAATTATCCTTTTATTCGCTGTTATAGCTACTGCTTTCATAGGCTATGTGCTACCATGAGGCCAAATATCATTCTGAGGAGCTACCGTAATTACAAACTTATTATCAGCAATTCCTTACATCGGTACCACCCTAGTAGAATGAATTTGAGGTGGATTTTCAGTAGACAAAGCTACTCTAACCCGGTTCTTCGCATTTCACTTCATCCTACCATTCATCGTAGCAGCCCTAACAATAGTTCACCTACTATTTCTACACGAAACTGGATCAAACAACCCATCAGGATTAAACTCAGACGCAGACAAAATCCCATTCCACCCATATTACACTGTAAAAGACCTTCTTGGAGTCCTAATACTCTTACTATTTCTACTATTACTTACACTATTCTCACCAGACTTACTAGGAGACCCAGATAACTACATCCCAGCAAACCCACTCAACACACCACCACACATCAAACCAGAATGATACTTCCTATTTGCATACGCCATTCTCCGTTCCATTCCAAATAAACTTGGTGGAGTCCTAGCCCTCGTATTTTCAATCCTCATTTTAGCCGCATTCCCCCTTTTACATATATCCCATCAACGTAGCCTAATATTCCGACCACTCAGCCAATGCATATTCTGAATCCTAGTAGCAGACCTTTTTACTCTCACATGAATTGGAGGCCAACCAGTTGAACACCCATTTATCATCATTGGACAATTAGCCTCAATCTTATACTTCACTATTATCCTTGTTCTAATACCAGTCTCAAGCATAATTGAAAACCGACTATTAAAATGAAGAGTCCCAGTAGTATAACTATTACAGTGGTCTTGTAAACCACCAATGGAAAAAACTTTTCCCTAGGACATCAAGGAGAGGGCTACAACCCCACCATCAACACCCAAAGCTGATATTCTACTTAAACTACTCCTTGCCTACATAAAACGCATAGCGCCCCCGGCGCTATGCAATTCGTGCATACAATGGCACTTCCCATACATACATCTATGTATAATCGTGCATATAATGTATATCCCCATGCATATAAGCAAGTACATACTATTAATTCTCACAGACTACCTATGTTTAATCCCCATTAATAGACTTAGACCATGCATATCTTGTAATACATACCATGAAATCCGCTAACGGATATAAATTTTTAACAGTACATAGCACATCTCTGAATCAGTCCTCGACAACATGCATATCACCTCCAACAAAACCGCTTAATAACCATGCCGCGTGAAATCAGCAACCCGCTCGGGTCGGATCCCTCTTCTTGCTCCGGGCCCATTACATGTGGGGGTTTCTATACTGAAACTTTATCAGACATCTGGTTCTTACTTCAGGGCCATCTCACCTAAAATCGCCCACTCATTCCCCTTAAATAAGACATCTCGATGGATTAATGACTAATCAGCCCATGCCTAACATAACTGTGCTGTCATGCAGTTGGTATTTTTTTAATTTCGGGATGCACCGACTCAACTAGGCCGTCTGAGGCCTGGGGTTCAGTCAACTCAATTGAAGCTGGACTTCAATCTAATATTACCGATCACCATTGAACACTATCAGGTGTTATTTAATTAATGCTTGTCGGACATAAATAAAATTATTCCTAAATTTTTACCCCACGCGTACACGTATACACGTATACACGTATACACGTATACACGTATACACGTATACACGTATACACGTATACACGTATACACGTATACACGTATACACGTATACACGTATACACGTATACACGTATACACGTATACACGTATACACGTATACACGTATACACGTATACACGTATACACGTATACACGTATACACGTATACACGTATACACGTATACACGTATACACGTATACACGTATACACGTATACACGTATACACGTATACACGTATACACGTATACACGTATACACGTATACGTACACGCGTATACGGCTTCCTTACATCAAACCCCCTTACCCCCTTAATTATTCTTCGCTAAAATACTATAAGTATTTTAAAATCTTGTCAAACCCCTAAAGCAAGATCATACTTAAGTCAGCTAAAATAATTTTCTTCAAAAAATCCACTTAATTTTTACACACACTAGATACCAGTATACCACTTAAAAAGATTTATTTTCTTTTTAAGAGCTATGTCCCTAGATTGTAAAATA